CAACAGCGAAGGGTTTGAACCAATAGTTCCAGATGGATAGGATGCGGTATTAGTATATCTAATACATGATTTAAATGGGATAATTTATCCTCTAAAAAAGGAAATATGGAATGAATTGATTGTAAATGAATCGATTTGGCTATTTCTTTACTTTCTAGAGAAGATACTAATCGCAGTGAGAATGGAATTTCCACAATGACTGCAAACCCCTCTGATATCATTTGAGAATCCAAATTTTTCTTATGGCCAACAAATTTATTTTGATTAGAATCATTAGCCAAAACAACCAAATACTTTTGTTGAGACATTCGAGCAATTAAACGTTTAACCATTAGTGAACTATATTTATTGTCATAATCGAAACTTTCCATAGGTTCATAAGGAATCGATTTATTTAATCCAGGATCGTGAGCAAGTGCATAAACGTATTCCTGAAAGAAAAGTGGGTATAGGAAGTCTCGTTCTCGCGATCTATCTATCTTTAAATATCCTTGTAATTCCTTCATTTTAAATTCGATTTGAACCAAAGCAGGGGATTTCTCGGGCCATCAAACGATACATAGTACGATACAGTCAAAACAAGGTATATAGGAAGATAGATACCTTGGAGATGATTAATCAAGGGATTCTCTCTTTTTCCATCCAATTGGTTTTTTTGCTCGTTATAAGATACCGAGATGGTTCGAAATCCTTTATTTTTGCAACCCGGTCGCTCTTTTGACTTTAGAATCAATTCTGTTTCTCAATATACTGTTTCTTCTACACACTCGTCTCCACTCAGGGATATTGTTAATAATTAGGATTCATAAAATAAAAGGATTCTCCACTTTTTTAAGGTTATGAAAAAACCTTTTCCCGCACCAGGGACCCATATATTTTTAACGTATAATTAGATCGGGGAATTATTCAAATTTCAAATTAAGAACAGAAGCTCGTTGCTTTTTTTATTTCCCTCTAACTTAATTTGAGCCTCTCAGCTCTATCCATTTATTCACTTGATCCAACCATGAATTGATTTTTTTGTACCGCTCTAAGAATGAAAACTCTAAGAATCCAAACAAATAGTCTTTTGTACCGATCCCGTAAGGATTAAGTAAGGACTCTTATCTTGGAGTTACTCATTGATACGACATGCTGTTTTTTCCATTCGTTCCCGCGCAGGATCAGTCGTGGTCTTACAAACTCTACCAACGGTATGGACGAATCCGTTGCTTCATCCAAATGTGTAAAAGATTCTAGCCGCACTTAAAAGCCGAGTACTCTACCGTTGAGTTAGCAACCCCAAAATGAAATTATGGTGCATAGATACGATCAGAATAAAAAAACAAGAGGGGCCCCCAAAAAATGGAGAATTGATTATTAACATAAATAATGAACAGATCTAAAAATAGATCTATTTATTATATTTATATAGATAATAATTATTATCTAATAATTCTCTATACTATACTAAGAAATTCCCAGATAAATATAGAAACGGATCTCCCCCCCTTTATTTAATGCATTTTTGTTTATTCAAAAGACACCTCTTGTGCTATGTCAAAGGAACCCATCACTTACATGAACTAAACAACTTATTGGGGCGGGGATAAAAAGATCCATTGATCCACGATCAATTAGAATTATATTGGCTCAATACACTCTTGTCAATATGAACATTGAAAAAACAAAAGAAATTGAAATAAAATAATAAGGACTTGTGTTAGATTGGCACTTCATAGCTAACCCACATAGAGAATAAAAAAAGTGTAGATGTAGAAAAGAAATAAATGAAATAGAAATAAGGAAGAAGATAATATTAGGTTTATTCAATATCTATTAAAGGTACAATAAGCAAGCTTGGCCCATTTTTTTCGCAGAGTCTCACCAAAAACCACCCAATTAAAGATAATCCAATCCCATATCGTAATTGTGTTGATTCTGTTAGTGCATATATATTGACTCCATTTTTTCTATTTCATATTGGATTGGATATTTTGAGTTCGTGTAATTAATAATTAACGCGAAGTTCTTTAAAAATCTCTGCCTTCTTTGAAATATCATGAACGGTTCCCGTAGGTTGAGCGCCTTTTTCAAGGAAATATAGAATAGCAGGAACGTTTGAATAAGTTTGATTCTTTATTGGATCGTAAAAACCGACTTTCCGAAGATCTCTTCCTTCTCTTCGGGATCGAACATCAATTGCAACGATTCGATAGATAGCTCATTGGGATAGATATATATAGGAACAATTCCCCCCTTAGAAACGTATAGGAGGCTTTCTCCTCGTACGGCTCGAGAAAGAATGATTTTCATTTATGTCATAGTATATAGAGTGGCAAGGCAAATAAATGGATCAAAAAAAAAAGAAGAAATTCAATAGTTTTAGAGTTTTCGTTTTATTGAATTTCTTATTCCTTCACGAAAAACCCGAAAAAATCATTCGTACTTATAACTCAAGTTGGATAATTCTCAAAGAGTTCAAAGGAAAATCCGGAGTCCTTGTCCTTGGCATTTCATTTATTGAGCCGTCTCTAACCCATTTTTTTTCTGCTCAAGTTGTTGAGACAATTGAAAAGGGCGTTTTCTTGTTCCAGGATCGTTTATCCTTGTTTTGAATCATTGGGTTTAGGCATTGCTTCGGTGATCCTTAATCGTTTCAAAATGGCAGCAACATACCTTTTGTTATTTATTGACGGTCGACGAGTCATACGAACGGTTGATTCCCGTGTGATACACTTTTGGTCGAAATAGTTTTCCCAATTCCAACAAAAAAGTTTCAAATACAAAAAGAGCTTTTGTTAGATGTTAGAATTTCATCTTTTCAATTTCTATATCGAAGATATGTTTACGAAGTTGTTCCAACTTATTGATTGGCATTAACCCTAGACCCTTACCTCTGAGAAATTCATTTATTTTTTCCGCTCGAGCTCCATCATGTACTATTTACTTTAACCCAAAACCCAACCAAACGGAGGTTCCGGTAGAGTAGAACAGAACAAACTATGTCGAGCCAACGAGCACCTCATAATTCCTATATAAAAAAGTGGCGGATGTAAGAATCCACAACCGATCCTGTCCTTCAAGTCGCACGTTGCTTTCTACCACATCGTTTTAAACGAAGTTTTACCATAACATTCCTCTAGTTTGGAACCGGTATGGAATTGATTCAATATGGAATCATGAATAATCATTGGCTCAGTCGATATAGAATAATACATACTTTATTCTTTCTTTTTTCTATATGGATGTGCGGCTATTTATCTGTCGAAGTCTCAACAAGGATTCATTTTTATTAATATTTATTTATATTATATGGCGATGGCGGATTAGATATTTTGTATGTATTTCTTTTTTTCGTGGGGATGAATAGAAAAGTCTTGTGTAAAGTTTAGTAGGTCGTTATTCTTTTATTTTACCCGATCTGATTGATAAAAAAAATATTGGAATAAATATAAATATAAATAATAGGGTCATATCCATCAGAATTAATCAAACAATTGGCAATGGAGGTAATCGCAGCGATTTAAGGAATCGCGGATCTTCTTCGCCAAAACAGAAATGGCGTTGTCAATGAAATAGAGTAACAGCGGTGCAATGCAATAGGGACATTGTTTCTACTTTGTTTTACGTTTTCCTTCAGGCTAAGCAATCTTTATTCTGGTAGAATTGGACGGCTCTGGGACGGAAGGATTCGAACCTCCGAGTCGCGGGACCAAAACCCGTTGCCTTACCACTTGGCCACGCCCCACTTCAATTTCTATTCAATACTAATAAACACTAATAGAGGTGTTGGTCATTCGTCAATTCCCCCCCAATATCTAATCTATGGAATATGTTAGATTATTGCTAAAATTTGACACGTGTAGTTGTAAAATGAAACTGAATTTATTGATCATTACATAGAATTCAATTAAGATATTGTATGAAAGTATGATTCCTTCTATTTTCGTTTGAGAATTGAAGGCTTTTTGGTTGGGTTAGTCAAAGAAGAAGTATTGGGGGGTCTATTTTGACTTTCTTCATTTTTATCTTATATCAATAACTCAATCAAAATACAATTATCTCCAAGAATGAAACATTTGTTATGCTTAATATCTTTAGTTTAATCTGTATCTATCTTAATTCTATACTTCATTCGAGTCATTTTTTCTTTGCCAAATTGCCCGAGGCTTATGCTTTTTTCAATCCAATCGTAGATGTTATGCCAGTCATACCCTTGTTTTTTTTTCTCTTAGCCTTTGTTTGGCAAGCTGCTGTAAGTTTTCGATGAGATCTTTAAGACTGTCCTACACAGATTCATTTTTTAGTCAATGAAAAAAAAAAATTATAACAATCAATTGATAAGATCAGATAAGTCTTACATTATGAACCCTCAATTTAACCCTTCGATAAGCGCGATGAATCTGGATCACCGCACTTCCTCATTCTGACCTTTTCCAGTGAATAAGGACCCTATAATAGGGTCCCCACACTAACGAATTGTGCACATAAAAAATGCTTTTCCGAAAAAGTCTTATTCCAAATGAATTTACGAAAATTCCGTTCTTTTTTCTTTTTATAAAAACCACTTTATTTCTTGTTTTGTTTGGTAGAAAAATGGATAATCTATTCCCCTTTTTACCAAAAACGATCTTATCTTGGAGATTTTGTAATGCTTACTCTCAAACTCTTCGTTTACACAGTGGTAATATTCTTTGTTTCTCTCTTCATCTTCGGATTCCTATCTAATGATCCAGGACGGAATCCTGGACGTGAGGAATAAAAAAAAGAAGGGATTTTTTGTTGCTTGATTTCTTCATTTTCTTATGATTTTCTCTATTCGAGATATTTAATTATGATAAAAAAGTGCTCGAGATTTTCTTTCAAATTCGAAAGAAAATCTCAAGTCATCAGAAGAGGCGGAAAGAGAGGGATTCGAACCCTCGGTACGAATAACTCGTACAACGGATTAGCAATCCGACGCTTTAGTCCGCTCAGCCATCTCTCCCAATTGAACAAAGGATAATTACTATGTTACA